TGACTATTAAGTATGAATCATAGTTCTAATAGTAATCTATTTCATATATTCCGTGCTCCAGATACTAAAATGAATATCTGACGAAGTAAAACCATCTCTATCAAGATGACAGATCTATTCTCTGTACTAGCCATAGGATCAATTATACCAAGTCACACACTCATATTCCGGAAATACAGAAAAAAAGAAATTCCACGGTCGAACTACCAAAATAGAATGGGATAAAAATCAGAAAACTAAATACAATGTTTCACTTTGTATTGCAAAAGCTAGTTAATGGTTCTTGTAAATCTAATTCATTGAAATTCCATCCAGTAAAATGGACGAATTATAAATCTCCAAAATAATAGATAGAAATACTGCAAATAGAGCCATTGCTAGACCCATCAAAGGAGTAGTTCCCCAACCAGGAGCTACCTTACCATATTCTGAATTCAATGGTTTCAATAAACCCCCGGCACTAGTTCGTTTGGGGCGGCCAGATCTAGAACTACCCTCAACGGTTTGTGTAGCCATAATATTTTATATTCATTAAGATCTGTTGACTTTGTATACCATTCCGTTGTAAATAAATGATCTTATCATAGATCCATTGTGGTCTTAAAACTACATAATGTCTTAAAACTATATAATAATGGAAACAGCAACCCTAGTTGCCATCTTTTTATCTGGTTTACTTGTAAGTTTTACTGGGTATGCCTTATATACTGCGTTTGGGCAACCCTCTCAACAATTAAGAGATCCGTTCGAGGAACACGGGGACTAGTCGAAGTAACGATCCTCCCAATAATGGGAGGATCGTTACTTTCAATTGAGATAATGAAAAATCATTTCCTCTTTTTACTTTTTGGTTGGGACTTTAGGCGGTTCGCGAAAAAAGATAGCGAAAAAAATTATTCCTAGAGTTGAGACTAAAAGGAATGTATAAACCAATGCTTCCATAGATTCGATCGTGGTTTACAATTATAGCTTCCATATCTGTTTAGTTTGGACCGTTTAATTTGGACCGTCTCCCGGATAAAGAAAGACCAAAAATCAAAGAAAGGGCAGCAAGTCAAATCAAGATTTATCCGGTACCCCAACCTTATAGTGAATCACATAAAATAAAAACGAAAAGTAACAAAGCAATATGTATCAAACTACCTGTCTTTTTGTAGTTGGATCTCCAAGTTTTTGGAATGCCCCAAATTCAACTTGAGCATCTAAGTCCGGATCAATACCAGCAAAAACATCTCTAAACAAGGTTCTAGACCCATGCCAAATGTGTCCGAAGAAGAAGAGCAAAGCAAACGAAGCATGCCCAAAGGTAAACCAACCCCTTGGACTGCTACGAAAAACACCATCCGATTTCAAAGTAGCACGGTCTAATTCAAAAATTTCACCCAATTGAGCACGTCTAGCATATTTTTTCACAGTAGCAGGGTCGCTATAACTGACTCCATTCAGTTCGCCGCCATAGAACTCAACAGTTACACCTACTTGTTCGACACTATATTTTGATTCTGCCCTTCTAAACGGAACATCGGCTCTAACAATTCCGTCCCCATCGACCAAAACAACTGGAAATGTTTCAAAAAACGTCGGCATACGACGTACAAAAAGTTCATGCCCCTCTTTATCTCTAAAGATAGGATGTCCTAACCACCCAACAGCTATTCCATCCCCGCTGTCCATTGAGCCCGCTCTGAATAATCCCCCTTTTGCCGGATTATTGCCGATGTAATCATAAAAAGCCAGTTTTTCAGGAATTTTCGACCAAGCTTCGGATAAACTTTGATTTTCGGCTAAGCCAGCACCAATTCTTCTATATATTTCTTGTTGGAAGTATCCTTGATCCCATTGATAGCGCGTGGGACCAAACAATTCAATCGGGGTAGTTGCTGAACCATACCACATAGTTCCAGCAACTACAAAAGCTGCAAAAAAGACAGCAGCAATACTACTGGAAAGGACGGTTTCAATATTTCCCATACGTAATCCTTTGTATAGGCGTTGGGGTGGACGAACACTAAGATGAAATAGACCTGCCAATATGCCTAAGGTCCCTGCTGCAATATGATGAGAAGCTATTCCTCCCGGAACAAAAGGATCAAAACCCTCGACACCCCACGCTGGATTTACGGCCTGTACCCTTCCGGTTAGGCCATAAGGATCGGACACCCATATTCCAGGACCATACAATCCTGTTACATGAAATGCACCAAAACCAAAGCAAGCCACCCCTGAGAGAAATAAATGAATTCCAAAGATCTTAGGCAAATCCAAAGAGGGTTTTCCTGTACGTTCATCAGTAAATATTGCTAGATCCCAATACACCCAATGCCAGATAGCTGCCAAAAAACACAAGCCAGAAAACACAATATGTGCCCCAGCCACACCTTCGTAACTCCAAATACCCGGATTGCTTACAGTCCCCCCGGTGATACTCCAACCGCCCCACGAATTCGTTATTCCTAAACGAGTCATGAAGGGTATAACGAACATACCTTGTCTCCACATTGGATCAAGAACAGGATCAGAGGGATCAAAAACGGCTAATTCGTATAGAGCCATCGAACCGGCCCAACCAGCAACCAGAGCTGTATGCATTATATGGACAGCAATCAAACGACCGGGATCATTCAATACGACGGTATGAACACGATACCAAGGCAAACCCATGGAAATACCCCTTTATCAATGAAAAATAGACACAATGTAACTTTATTGCATTGGAAAAAGCTATGCTCTAGACCCCCTTTTTTTAGGGGATTGGCTCGGGGAAAGGATTCCTATTTGTTTGATGCTTTTCGTAATAATTACTTAATAATTACTTTTAGTAATAACGAAACTATTTTGTTCGTAGGAACAAAAAGAAGCAGATCTATTCTATACCCGATAAGTAACAATACGCAATGGTAAGGGGGTTGATACCATTTTATATGAGTGAATGTATACGTATTTGTTCATCATTCAAAGGACTCATTTGGAATAATTTTCCGTTATTCATTTTGTTTTCTTTTTTTATGAACTTAGTCAATCTATGGATAAAATAGGATACTAAAATCAATAGTATTAGGCTACTAAACCCATTGTTACGCTTTCACATCAAAGTGAGATATAGTACTTAATTTTTCTTTTATTTAATGCCTATTGGTGTTCCAAGAGTACCTTTTCGAAGTCCTGGAGAGGAGGATGCAGTGTGGATTGACGTATAGTGCGACTTGTCAGATATATTGGGCATATGGTATTTCCCCGTTCTCTTCCCCGATCGAGATATCCCCTCTTTCGCCCGAGAAAGATTGATTCAACTATCAAAAATTTGGAGCGTGAAGTGCAATTAGGTCCATTTTTTAGGGAGGGTATACGGATTAATATTATCAATTAGAATAATTTATGGTTGGCTTGGTTAGACCAATCAAATGAGGTATCAGGCTCCGTTTAGAAAAAACAACCAATTGATAATAAATCTATTTATGATTACGACTTAAATATTATATTTATATCATATTTTAGTTATTTCGATTTATTTAGATATTTAAAAATAAAAGCGATCTCAAACTGTTAATCAATCGAATAATATGATGAATGCATTGAATATTTGTGGGAAGACATGAAAGAAATTGAGAAAAAAAACTAAATTAGGTAAGTCGTAGCGAAAAGACGTGGTATTGGGGCATTTGTCCTATATGTACAAATCCAAATCGGGCGGATCTTTACTCGGAGTAGAGCAGAAACCTAAAAAAATTGAAGAAGCCCAGTCAGGAACAAGAAAATTACATCGCGATTTAGATTGTATCTCGATGAAACAATACATCAATGAAAGGTTAGTCAGATAAGCTTAGCAATTTTTTTAGATAAACAAAACAGGCCAAAACCCATCTTTCTTAAAAAATGAAATAAATGAAATAAAAGTACATTTTATTTTATAAGTTAAAAAACCTGTTATGACAAAAAGCTAGAATCTACACATTGATTCCTTTTTTTCATTATTTTTGTTGAACCGTATGCATCAAAAGGTGCATGTACGGTTTCTAAGGGATACCGTTTTATCCCAACCAACCGACTTTATCGAGAAAGATTGCTTTTTTTAGGCCAAGGGGTTGATAACGAGATCTCGAATCAACTTATTGGTCTTATGGTATATCTCAGCATAGAGGATGAGACCAAAGATTTGTATTTATTTATAAACTCTCCTGGCGGGTGGGTAATACCCGGAGTAGCTATTTATGATACTATGCAATTTGTGCGACCAGATATACAGACAGTCTGCATGGGATTAGCCGCTTCGATGGGATCTTTTATTCTTGTCGGAGGGGAAATTACCAAACGTCTAGCATTCCCTCACGCTCGGCGCCAATGAGTTTTTTATTTGATTTGAGAGAAAAAAGACAACTATGCCTTCGCTCTATATGAAATATGAATATTAAGTAATAATAGCATGGCACTTCGAATTCGATATGAGAATTTTTTTTTTTTAACCCGTAGATTACGTATCGAAACAGTAGTATGAGATAAAAAGGCATTTTCAATTTTAGTCAATCTATCGGGAGGCCTATTTCAGCGTCACAAACTTTTTTGTTTTCACACCAGGGGGCTAACAATATTTAGGTTATGAAAGAAAATAAATCTTGTTTTTTTATTTGAAAAAAAAAAAGAAACTTTGGGATTGCTAAACAACAGACGAAATAAATATATAAAGCAACGGAACCATCATAGTATTTTTATAGGATTTTTGAACTACTACAAAAAGAAGGGTGGTTATTGGATCATTTACCAACCTGAGTCTGATAGACTCTACCATTTATTTTATATTTCTTCGATGTAAGTAAGGTAAAAAAAAAAGATGAATTCCATTATACAGCCGTATGCAATGCGCAAAAGATGCCTGTACGGTTGTTCAATTATATTTTTTTGATTTTGATTATTCTTTATGTATTCTTTATCTACCCACCTTTCACTTTTATCATGAGAGATAGAAAAGACATTTTTTATGTTATATCATATATTATATCATCAGGGTAATGATCCATCAACCTGCTAGTTCTTTTTATGAGGCACAGACGGGAGAATTTGTCCTGGAAGCGGAAGAGCTGCTGAAGCTGCGCGAAACCATCACAAGGGTTTATGCACAAAGGACAGGCAAACCCTTATGGGTTGTATCCGAAGACATGGAACGAGATGTTTTTATGTCAGCAACAGAAGCCCAAGCTTATGGAATTGTTGATCTTGTAGCGACTGAATAAAAATAAAAAAGAAAAAGAGCAAGGATTTCACACGAAGTCGTGTTTATCTTTTTACCGGATTTACTATAATCTATATTAAAAATTTCTTATCTTAATATAGAAATTAAAAATATAGAACAAAAGAAGTCCTAAGTATCCGGTTAAGATCGATCTAAACCAGCCCATTATCTATATGATTCAACATGCCAACTATTAAACAACTTATTAGAAATGCAAGACAGCCAATCAGAAATGTCACGAAATCCCCCGCTCTTGGAGGATGTCCTCAGCGACGAGGAACATGTACTAGGGTGTATGTGCGACTCGTTCAGACCGTGGACTAGGAGAAAACACTTGATCCAGTATCACTGATCCGTACCAGTTAGTAGGATAGGATGGACTAACTCCATTGAATATTCAATAAATAGCTTAAAAAAAATATCTATCCTTCGATTGGGGTATCAAATGTATGGTTCCCATTGGTGCAAATCCAATCAACTCAATTTAAAATTTAAGATAAGATGAGAAAGGATTCCCCATTAATAGCAAATGGTATTCATTAAGCAGGGGAATTTTTTTTTTAAGGTCAAAATTTTAAGCCTTATTCTTGCAAGAACGGACTAACAGGGTCAGCTACTCAGCAAATCTTCATAATTAAATACCGTTACTGTATAAATGGATCTCGTTGTGAAAGACCTAGTACTAGATAATTTTGGGTAGAGCCAAAGAGTGTGAACTGTACAAGTTACCAATAACATTGATTAAATTAAATGAGGGAAGGGCTCCGGTGTATAGAGAGGACCTCACCGTTTAAGAAGTAACCATAGAAACGACGGAACCCACTAGAATCCATTTTTATTTATTATTTTTTATTTACTATGTGTTTTTGATACTTACGTATCAATACAATTTTTATTTCGAGGCGAAATGCCTAAAAATAAATCGTGGTCGGGAAGGTTAGAGTAGCAAAAGCCATTGGAATTTTTATTTTATACATTGGAAGAATCCGTTTTGTTATTAATAGACTAGGACACGAGAAGGGAATAACTGAAAGAAAGGAAATCAATTAGTTATTCATCAAAGTTTCATTTATTCAATGACCAGAATTAAACGAGGGTATATAGCTCGAAGACGTAGAACAAAAATCCGTTTATTTGCATCAACTTTTCGAGGGGCTCATTCAAGACTTACTCGGACTATTACTCAACAGAAAATAAGAGCTTTGGTTTCGGCTCATCGGGATAGGAGTAGACAAAAGAGAGATTTTCGTCGTTTGTGGATCACTCGTATAAATGCAGTAATTCGAGATAATAAAGTATACTATAGTTATAGTAAATTAGTAAATAGTCTGTACAAGAAACAGTTGCTTCTTAATCGTAAAATACTTGCACAAATAGCTATATTAAATAAGAGTTGTCTTTATATGATTTCCAATGAGATCATAAAATAAAGAGAGTGAAAGGAATCTGTTGGAATGGTTTAAATGGAGTTCCCTGTAGAATGAGCTCTGGGAAGGTAGAGTAGAAATTAGTATGATAAAATATGAAAACGTCATCAAAATGAAAATGAAGAAACACGTTCAATAAAAAATATTTCTTATTCTTCATTCCCCAATTTTTTTTTTTTTTTTTTTTTTTTCAAACGAAAGACAATCAAATCTGTATTTCCTATTTTTCGAAAAAAAAAAGAGTCAATCCACATTTGAGTTTGGATTGGAATTTTTTTGATTCCACTCAAGAGTCAGCCTATTTTTTTCTGGTTCTAAGACCGGGAGTTCTAGCGGTTGACTCGCTTCTTTCAAATTGTTTCTCATTATTAAGAAAAGGTAACGGAGATAAAATACGAGCTTGTTTTATAGCAATAGTAATTAATCGTTGTTGTTTTAAGGTCAATCGATTCACTCGTCTAGATAATATTTTTCCTTGTTCACTAATAAATCGACTAATTAAACTCATGTTTCTATAATCAATTCGATCCCCCGATTGGATCGGAGGCAAACGCCTACGAAAAGATCGCTTGGATTTAAGAAAGATTCGCTTGGATTTATCCATGGTTTGTTTATTCCTTATCCTATCCTATTTCTTAATTCTCCATCACGGTTGATCTGATCGAAATAGGATTTGGTTTGTTTGTTTATATTTAAATTAATATATCTTGTTATATATTAGATATATCTAATATGTCATTTTTGATCTTCCTTAGAACAGAAGACTGACATACGAGTGACTGGTTAGATCTATTTCTTTATCTCCCCATGAATCGTATGTTTATAACAACAGGGACAGAATTTTCTCAATTCCAATCGACTAGGCGTATTATGTCGATTCTTTTGAGTAATATATCTGGAAATGCCCGTTGATTCCTTATTAAGACGATTTCGAACACAACCGGTACATTCCAAAATCACCGTTACTCGGACATCTTTACCCTTGGCCATGAGCCTCCTTTAGTTTTTGATTCATTCAATTCTTTAAATTTCCGATCCGAAATGAGGAAGAAGAAAGGAACAAAAAAACAAGTAACTCGAAATCTAATTATGAAAGAAAGATTTCGTTGCAATAAATCAATATATTAATATATTAAGTAATATAATGATTTCTAAGCATATTACTAGATTTAGATTTAGAATTTTAAATTGCCAAACAACATTTCATTTTTATTTAAGTATCTTGTATGATATTGTTGCTCCAACCATCACATTTCACTCTATTAATTATTAATTTTATTTTAATTTGAGCCCGGCCCGAGTTACTAGTTTCACCGAGGGGGAATCCTTTTTTTGTTTTTCAAACATATATTCGAAAAAAAGAAGGGAAGGGATTAGTTACAGATATTTGATTCTATCTCTAATCCCTCCCCCCCCCTACCATATCAATAACTAGAATTAAAAAAAGGGGAATATCAACGCATCCGGAAAAAAACGATTGATCTCTATCAATAAACCTGCTAAAGATACGAACCATAGAGTACTTACTACCGGTGCCACGGAGAGATATGTTTTTAGATCTCGCATTTTAAATTCTCCTCCTTCTTTATTATTTCTAATACATAATGTTAATACATAATACATATATACCCAGATGTGTATATGTACTTAATGACTGACCGCTTTTATTTGTACGCGGAATCCCTAATTCAAGTTGAAATGTACAAAATAGATCGTATTTTTCTTAATCTTAAAAGAAACAAATATGCCCTTTAGGCCAGAACTTCTCCAAAAATAGTCGTTTTTTTTTTATAGGGTCTCATATTTCTTTCATACTTTAAAAATATAGTAATATTATAATAATATAATAGAAATAATATATAATAGAAATATAATAGAAATAATATATAATAGAGGTCCCTTACTATTTTGAATAGGAATATATGTTATATGAGACCAAAAAGAAGAAATAACAAGATATTTGTGTATATCAATGGAAGAAATAAATAAAAATATGGAAAATAAAAAAGGGATTCTCTACAATGACACTGTAGACCAATTGAAAGGGATGTAGCGCAGCTTGGTAGCGCGTTTGTTTTGGGTACAAAATGTCACAGGTTCGAATCCTGTCATCCCTACCTATCTTCTTAACAGTAACGGGGGAGATCGATTAAAAGAAAATTGGATATACATAAAAAATCTTTAATTTTATGATAGTATATATCCAAGAGATGTTGGGGTCACAAAATATTCTTTGTGATAATAAATAATAAAGCGCTCTTAGTTCAGTTCGGTAGAACGTGGGTCTCCAAAACCCGATGTCGTAGGTTCAAATCCTACAGAGCGTGATTCTGTGTTCTTGTTAGTCGCGCTAGATCAAAAATTACCGACAAATAATTAAACCAATCTAATTTTGACCTCCTGCGAATTAAAGGAAGTAGGAGGTCAATCAAAAAAAGGATGTTAATTAATCAAAGTTCCAATTGATCACCACGTCTGTATTGTAAATATGCAGTTACAAATAATCCAGCCAAAGTAATAGGAATTAGACCCAAGACAATTCCAAATAGAAAAACTTCAATCATTTCAATTTGTTTGAGAGGGGAGGGGGGGGGTAATATCTATGCTTAAATAGCAATACGTATTAACTCTAAATCTCAATGACCAAAAATCGGAAATTGATTATGGTAAGGAACGATAGAATATACGAATTATCACAGAAATATTTTTGTATTAATTTTTCATTGAATTAATTTCAAATAAGTCGTATCTTGCTCAGGCCGATAAATATAGCTGAGGTTATAGTCAAAGCTGCTAGTAGAAAACCGAAATAACTAGTTATAGTAGGCATGAAAAGGCTAAATGAAATATGTTCTTTTTCTACATATGTTTAGAAAGCACTTTCCTAAGTTTCAATTTTTGAAAGATACGAGGGTAGGCAAAAATACCAACCCATTGAAAGGATAAGTTCAATTGAAAGTTTTTGATTCATCAAGTATTATAGATGATATTAACAAAACCAAAGTAACATAAATAAGAAATAAATTCATCATCTGGGACATTTACGTATCCCGCAATTTCGAATCAACAGATTCCTTGGTCAACTTTTGAGTTGAATAAACTAATATACGTATATAATTAATATATGTATATATAGAATATTCAAAATTAGAATACTCAAAATTCTAAATCGAAATTAATTACGAACTTTTTTTATTATATAACTTCATTCAAAAATGAAACTTTCTTTTCGAATCAAATTGAAAAGGAATTTGGATCGTTTTTGTTATTGTAGTAAAATATCGAATCCATTATATATTTTTTTCGAACGGCCGGTGAGCTTAGTAGTGGTTCATTCACACAATCTCGC